CCATTCTTTCACAGAAAGAAAGACGTAAGCCTTAGATCAAATAAAATAGAGGTATCTGATAGATGGTTATCTATCTTGATGGTATATTTTGACGTCTTTTGCTTATGAAAGAAAGGTAACAAACAATAGGTCTTACTATTTCTACATGTTCCATTAGGAGCATTCCTTTGCTATTTCCAAATAAAAGGTGTGTGTATCGTATTTGTGCTTAATGCTTCCCGATTCTACCAGAAATTTTATAATATAGGAACTTGTTACGAGTAGATTCATTGGATTAGTTCATCAATAGCCTTAAGTCAGAATCCTATTTTCTTTTGACTCTGCACCATTGATTCCACTATGATTATTGATCAATAATCAATAATGAAATAATTCCTTCATAGAGATAGGAGACATAATTCACATGGATATAGTAAGTCTCACTTGGGCTGCTTTAATGGTAGTCTTTACATTTTCCCTCTCACTCGTAGTATGGGGAAGAAGTGGACTCTAGGGGTACTACTAATTGAATAATCGATTGAGTGATCGAATTGTATCAATCGTTTAATTGATCGTTTTGCGAAACTTAAAAAAAAATTCCTTGGTTTCGTTTTATTTTATTTTTATTTTATATAGTTAATATATGCCCATACCCATACTATTTTTCCTCCATTGATTTTTTCGATGGATCTCGGGACTTATATATATATTTAGTTTATTATATATAAATATATATAAATAAATATATATTATATATAAATCTAATTATTAATATAAATCTATATATTAAGTTATAAGATAAGTTATAAGAATAAGAAGCCTAGGAATTAGAAGAGTTGGCCTTGGATTATTTTGGATTGATCGAAACCCATACAAGTAGATGTAGCGAAAAAAAAAGAAATAGAATTAGACTGCTATTTCGATGTATATGTATTAGATGTACATCTAATACATGTACATATTGTAAATTGATCTATATAAAACCATATCTGTATACAACTTTATATGATAAAATTTATATGATCATACTATTTAATGATCATATTATTTATATGATAATAAATTTATATGATAAAAATATACAATACTATCTAGTGTGGTAGAAAGAACTATATTATATATAGTTCTTTCTACCACACTATCTCAGATAGTTATGATTCCAGCCAAATCATTTCGTTTAAAACTTGGAGTTTTAATCCCTTTCTTTTATTTCTTCAATCATTGATAAGAACTAATAATCCAAACAAGTTTCAGTTAAATTAATCATTTTGACTGACTGTTTTTACGTAGATGATAAGTAAAAAAGCAGTAGGAACTAGAATGAACAGTGCAGTAGCAATAAATGCGAGAATATTGACTTCCATAATCTCATTGTTTTTTTTACTTCGCAATAACTCGGGATCTAATCCCATAGAGATAAGAAATTTTACTCCTGTCAATTCAATGGGATGAATTGAATTCTGATGATACTGAATCGGATCAATATTATGAATAACAATATCTGATCTATCAAATCGATTCATCGTCGAGAATTGAATAGTATAACATAAGAAAATCTTTTATTTTATCCATACTAAATCCGAAATGGGATTCTTTATTGGATCAGGAATTCCATTGAATTTTTCATCCTTTTTTCCACTTTTTTTTCTTTTCCATAACCTACTGTCTTTGTCTTCCTTATACAACTCCCTTTCCTTATACTTATACATACAATTATGAGATATTATATGAATATGACCGGTATTCTATGGGTCACACAGATCCAAACAGTAGAAGTGAGATGGAAAAAAGGACGGGTCTTAAGTGGAAAAGATCTAATATTCCAACAAATTTACTAAAAAGGGGCGTTGCTTGGTCTTTTATTTTATTAGTATAGTATCTCTTCTTCTTTCTTGGATTGAGACTAGAACGCATACATCAAAAATTCAGTGTGCAATTTGCATGAGAATAGATAGATTGTTTCCAATTAGTAATTGAGGATACACAAACAAAGTCGAGGTAATTATGTTAAGTTCATTGTGTATCGTACAATAAACGAATACAATTTGTGTATGTACTCCCGGTAAAAATAGGGGAACTATATTCCATTTCATTGTTCAAGAACAATTGAAAAAGAAAGTCAGACGAGTATGGTATCTATTAAAATACTGAATATAGTAATGCCACCGATTGTACCAACTTACATATGTCTCCCCTTATCAATCGGTATTAGTGAAAGAAATTTCAATTCCCGTACTTGTCTGATGATAAATGCGAAACGAAAAACAAAAGAAATAAGGATCCCCGCTGGGGATTAGATCTTGCTACCTGTCCCCCCTTTCACAGAAAATGGAGAGATGAATTTATCAATTCATCGGATCCTAGTTCGGGACTGACGGGGCTCGAACCCGCAGCTTCCGCCTTGACAGGGCGGTGCTCTGACCGATTGAACTACAATCCCAGCAAGGTGTATGGCATACATATTCTTACTAGTTTTATAAGAACACTCTATTCGTTGTGTTGTAACAGAAACACGAATGAT